TCCACTACCACTATTTACGTAATAAATCTAAAAAAGATTATGATAAACCTATAAAAAAATTTAAACTAAAAATAGAAATTTTTTACGAACGGGATCGAGAATCATTATTAATTCGACACAAGAAAGGGTTGTGGAAAATTCCGTTTCTTGTGTCAAGGACTAGTAGACGAACAATCCCCCCTAAAATCCTTTGTTCCTCTCATTTATACTTTGGTTTATATTCTCCGCTTATTTATCTTTTGTTTTGATTCTATTCAAATATAAAACTATGGATTCGTTCTATATCATACCGTTTGAATTTGGATTGAAAAAACAAATAAATAAAGAAGAGTTAAGTAAAATCAAATAGTCTTCTTCACAATATACTATGACCAGTAATGCGGTATAAGTAATTCCCGAAATCCGGTAGAAGAAAGAATATAAACAAGCAAAATTTTTTTGATTATACATAATTACATAACATAATTGCTAACAAAAATTTGTTTATTTTTAGAGCTTGATGTTGATAAATCCGCGGATCTAGAAATTCATTTCGGACAATTGAACCTTCTCAAACTGTTTCTTTTTAAGAACCAAAAAGATTTGTGCCAAAATAACAGATGCCAAGAATAGCAAAAGACCTTGGACACGTAATGGATCTTGAAGTACTATTTCCGCATCCCCCTGACCAAATCCACCCACATTAGGATTACTCGTTAATGGTTGATCAAGTTGGATGGATTCGCCCTCTGAAACAAGAAGTTCCGGTCCTGGAGGGATAATATCAACCACTTGACGTCCATCCGATGCACCCGCTATGGTTATTTCGTACCCCCCTTTTTCTTTTCGTATGATTTTGCTTACTATACCTGCTGCTGTAGCATTATAAACATTATTGTTACTCTTGCTCCCGTCGGGATAAATCTGACCCCTTCCCCTGTTCCCGCCTACGTATATGGGATATTTTAAGAAGTGAACATCTTTCTTAGTAGCGGGGTCCGGGGAAAGAATAGGAAAGGTGATTTCACTATATTTCTGACCAGGAACAGGACCTATCACAAGAATATTTTTTTTAGTGGGGCGATAGCTCTGAAAAGACAGATTTCCTATCTTTTCTTTAATCTCGGGCAAAATACGATCGGGAGGGGCTAATTCAAACCCCTCGGGTAAAATAAGAACAGCCCCTACATTCAAAGCTCCTTTTTTACCATTAGCAAGAACTTGTTTCAGTTGCAGATCATAAGGAATTCGAACAACTGCTTCAAATACAGTATCAGGAAGTACCGCTTGTGGAACCTCGATATCCACGGGTTTATTAGCTAAATGGCAATTGGCACATACAATACGGCCAGTCGCTTCTCGTGGATTTTCATAACCCTGCTGTGCAAAAATGGGATATGCATTTGAAAGGGGTGCCCGGGTTATTATATATATCATGAGCGATACGGAAATGTATCGAGTAATCTCTTTCTTTATCCAAGAAAAGGTATTTTTAGTTTGCATGGTCCAATCATTGATCCCGAAAATTTATACAATAAAATTAGGCAGGTCGCTAGTATAGTTCCCTATCTATAATTTTGCTATTTACTTAAATATAAATAATTTTACTGGAATATTGGAGGAATCCCTTGGATGGGTAGAAAGAATAAGTACAATTTTGAATGTTTTGCTTATCCACAAAGTAACAAATATTATAATTGGATCGTTCGATCATTTTTCAGTCATTCATTGAATGATAAATCACTACAAGTGAAGGAGATACACGATTTAAATAACGAAAGATCCAATATTTAAAAATTGTATCTAAAATGACTGGAAAAGTAGAAACAAGACCGGATATAATTTGATCATTATGAGCAAATCCAAAATCTTTGTAGACAGAGCCAATCATTAGTTCCCAACCGTGGGGCGAATGGAATCCTATACATAAATCAGTTAATAAAAGAATAGAAAAAGCTTTTATTGTGTCGCTTAAGTTATATAGGAATTCTTGAACCCAAGAGTTAAGAATAACAAGTTCTTCATTACCTATAATAGAATAACCACTTAGAATAACGAAACATATTATATTTGTCGAGAAGTGTAAAATTGTATGCGTGCGATCCTCATTGTGCATCTTGATCAATTGGATCGTTTCTTTGTAGATTTCGATGCGAGGCTTTTGTAAATGTGCTTCCGGGTATTCCTTTAACATTTCGTCCAAACGTAGGAGTTCCTCTAAGTCTATGAATTTTTTTAGAATACCCTTTTCTTGAATATCATTCAAAAAGATTTCGGATTGCCTAGTATTCCACCAATTAGTAACCCAAGATTCCAGACTTTTATTAAATGAGAGAGAGATCCACCAAGGCAAAAATACTATAGATGCAAGATATAGAAGGGAAATTAATACTTTCTTTTTTGCCATTTTTTCGTCTGTGAATTTTTTAATTTTTACTGAACGCACCTCGTTCGTCGACTCTATACGATACTAATATTTCTATCAAGCATAAGTTCTATTACAAGTTATCGAGCCCATGAATCTATTTCCGATTTTTTTTTTTGTGATTCAGTACAGTGGTTAGTCCTTGAATTTAGAAAGAATACAGAAATAGAATAAGAAAAAGCCCACTTCAAATTAATAGTAGTAGGATTGCGAGACGAAAGAACTCCCGTTCTATCAAAATATCAAATATTTCTAAAAAAAAAATTCTTTACTTTATTATATTATGATTTATTATGAAATGTTTTGTTTTAATATATGATGAATCTAGTATTTAGATTTGTTACTGAATTGAGTTAAGTGGGTTTACATACGCATAAAAAAAATTGTGGACACAAACTATTTTGTTTTAGAATTATTTCGTAACGTTTGCTTTGGCTCGAATAAGCGTTCTGAAGAAACTTCAGTTAAGTTATGCTATATAAAAAACGAGGGTTCTTGAGTTTTTTCTCTCTTGCAAAGTATTCATTCTTAAGTTCCTTTTTTCAAAATACTTCAATTGGTACACGCAAGAAATAGGCCAATTCAGCAGCTTTTTGCTCAATTTCTCGTGGAGTCAAATTCTCATCAGTACGAGTCAAGGGAATGGCCCCCTGGCCTTTGATTTCCATATAAAGGACACGACGAGCATAAATACCTTCTTTAATTTCTATTCTGATGGACTGAATGTCTTTCATAAGGAATCGGAGGAATATGCGACGATTTTTTCCAGGAAATCCCCAACGAAAAATACACACTACGCCCTCTTTTATATCGAATCGATCATAACCACTACCTACATTCCACGAAATTGTGCACCACAAATAAGAGCTAATAAAAAGACCTGCGATCCCATAGAAAGACATCACGATCCCTTGTGGAAAAAAAATTATTTGCTGAGAAGGAAATAAAGATATAAAATTCCTACCAAAATAACTGGACGTTCCAACCAATAAAAACCCTAATGAACCTAAAAAAAGAATAAAGGCCCAGCAGAAATTACTTATTTTTCGAGACCCCGCTATAAGTTCTATCCATATACGTTCTGATCGCCAACTCATACTATAACTAGACCTAGTTGCATTTTATTGGAATTGGGAGAATAACAAAAATAAATTTTATTTTACTTTTTTTGTTTCCGAAGTAACTCTCATCAACCAGCACTATTATGATGTGAACGTTTAGGGGTAATTCATCGAATTTCTTAGATCCAAACTAAAATAGTAACATCCCTTTCACATGATTTCCGAATACATATAGATATATTGACTTTACATTTCAGAAATTCTCCCCGATCCCGATCTATTTGAAAATAGTTATAATTCATTTACCCATAATATCATGTTTATACATACATAAGAGCTTATGCCCGAAGGAAGCCACATGTTATACCATATTCTACTAAATAGATATCCGTGTTATGATCCAAGTAAGTCTTGAAAAAAAAAAAGATTCGTCCTTATTGTATCTAAAAAATCTTGTTTTTTTGAACATAAAGAGATAAAGAAGCCATTGCAATTGCCGGAAATACTAAGCCCACTAAAGGCACAAAAATTGAGGGGAAGCTGTTGAGAGTTATCATAGAATGGGTACCTCGATTTAATATTTGTACCTGTTATTTATTGTTATATTTATTGTTTTAGATTAATATTTTAACCTTATCCTTATATTGTTATAAAGATATATTATAATTCATATATAATTGTTATATTATACTAAGTATACCTAAGTGAGTATATATACTTAATAGGGAGTATATAAGTATATGTTTTAATAAATATATATTAATTAATAAAATCCAATAAATATGTAAATAAATGGACCTATAAATCTTTCTACATGTTTCTACATGAAATATATGTATGATAATCCACCCTTTATATTATTCGTATTATTAGTTATTATCTTGTTCTTGTCTTATAAATTTAATAATTTTATAAAATTTACTAAAGAAAGGATTTATTACAAATTCTCAAAGAATTCATTATAATAATACGACCCAACAAAAAGGATTTTTAGTGGGGGAGGGGTTATTTTGGGGAGATATAGAAAGATGCAAGACCCTGTTAACCAATTTCACGGAAGAAAGAATTCACTCTTTTATTTTGTTTAATAGGGATTTCCTGGTTAGTAACCAGGAATATCGATAAAAAGATGATCTGGATGATTCTTTCTACAATTAAATCTTATGTTACCAAAGAAAAAATCCATTCTTCGTATTTTTACTTTGATTCCTATAAATTAAATAACTACTTGATCACCACACATAAAAAATTTTATTAAGTTTTAATAAATTAATACTCTTATTAAATTAAGACTCTAAGGCTCTACTTGATCTAATTTTGATTCAAAGGAAAGAAAGCATGTAGCCGAAATAACTCACCCAGAACGCCCTTTAAAGGATTACGTGGTACGATTGGATCGAATAAGCCCTTATGGAATAAATATTCAGCCACTTGTGAATCCTCAGGTACTGTCTTATTCAATGTTTGTTCAATTACTCTTTTACCCGCAAATGCAATGTAAGCATTGGGTTCGGCAATAATGATATCTCCCAACA